TTGAAAAAACGTCTTAGTATTAACATAGTGGTAGAAAGAATACCCTGCTGTGCCTGGACTTCAAACAATTTACGTTTTAACCATGTTAATAGTTCCACATTATTGGTTGCTAGAGAATCAAAGTATATTTCTCAACATATAACGAAATGCTATGGTTCTTACATATGATTTCTTTGTTTATTATTTATTCAGAAGTCATTCGTGAAATCATGCACTTTTCGCCCGAATTTCGAATTCGAAACAAAAAATAGGTACAGTTGGTTGAATCCAACCTATTCTTGAAATAAACAACCCGCACACACTCCCTTTCCAAAAAAGATCAATACACCAAATACTACACTGAGATTTATTAGATTTGTTGCTAAAATATCGGTATTAAACCCGAAACTCCCGGCGGATGGCCAGTGAACGAAGAAAACGCAAGAATCGGTTACATTTTTCATATGATTTCCTTTTAATCTCCTCTTATAGATAAACTAAAAAAATCGTTGGATTATTTCACTTTTTTCCTACTTTTACATAGAAAAAAGTTTCGAAATGAATTTTCGTTTTTTAATTGAGATTTCCCAATTCCCAATAAGAATAATACTTATTGTAATGTAATAGAATTCCTAAATTAGGTACTAGGTTTCATGGGAATTGCGAAAAAACTCCTTTGTTGCAACACTTCTCGTTTGAATTGAACTAATAAGGGGAAGGAAGAAAGCTAGTGGGTAACACTAGTTCTTCATCCTCAAATAAGTCCTTCCCATAGGTTATTTTCCCAACGAATTAAGGAATTCTGTAGAAGCGATGTTTTACTCACTCTAATGTGAAAAAGCAACCTGCAAGTCCACGGCTATAAAAGAAATCTGTATTTCTCATTTCTTTTCTTTTTTTTATCAGATTAAACAAAAGGATTCGCAAATAAAAGCGCTAATGCTACAACCAATCCATAAATTGTTAAAGCTTCCATAAACGCTAAACTAAGTAATAGAGTACCTCGTATTTTTCCTTCTGCCTCGGGTTGTCTTGCAATACCTTCTACAGCTTGTCCCGCAGCAGTACCTTGACCAACTCCAGGTCCAATAGAAGCAAGCCCTACAGCCAATCCAGCAGCAATAACGGAAGCGGCAGAAATCAGTGGATTCATGATCAATTCCTCACACACAAAAAAAAGAAATGGTTAATGATACAATCAACCAATGCATTATGACTTACTTTTTCCATTGCTAATATTTATCCAGCCGAAATAACTAACCACCCCGAATTGAAACTGAAACTTGAAAGAAATCAAAATAATAATATTATATAATTTAATTAGAAAGACTTTACCTTTTTTCGTTACTATTTGTTGAATCTTTATGAATCAATACAACTTGAGTCTTTTTTCTAATCATTAATTATCCTTCGATCTTTTTCGTTATTTTCTCTTTTTATTCATTCAATTCGCAGTCATAAACAAAACGAAAGTACTTCAGTTGGTATCTATATTGAAATTCAAGATTAAATATTAGTTCATATAAAACTTGTCAATATCTAATATAAAATATACATATGTTTTTTCCATAAAGTAAACCACCTATTATATTTTGAATTCAATCGGATTTTCTAATCATTCTTCAAAACATCTAATCAGAAAGAATTGACTTCTAGTCATTAGATTCCACATACTTGACCCCCTCTCTACTTATTTTTTTTTACATTTCTCAAATATCATTTTTTCTATTACCGTTGGATACCTTTAGGCTCTAAATAAAATGGATTCTCTTGATAGAGTATCTTGCACTACACATACACATATATTACCAGCATCGAAACTAAAAGATAGACTCTTCCTAAGACTAATCAATGATGACCTTCCATGGATTCGCCTATATAAGCTGCGGCTAAAGTTGCAAAAATAAGAGCCTGAATACCACTTGTAAATAATCCAAGAAACATGACAGGTATAGGAACCACTAAAGGTACTAAAGAAACAAGAACAACAACTACTAATTCATCCGCTAATATATTTCCGAAAAGTCGAAAACTAAGTGATAGAGGTTTTGTGAAATCTTCTAAGATGTTAATGGGTAAAAGAATTGGAGTTGGTTGAATATATTTACCAAAATAACCTAATCCCCTTTTTGTAAGACCCGCGTAGAAATAGGCTACTGACGTGAGTAAAGCTAAAGCAACAGTAGTATTTATATCATTCGTGGGTGCGGCTAACTCTCCGTGAGGTAACTGTATGATTTTCCAAGGTAAAAGCGCCCCTGACCAATTAGAAACAAAAATAAATAGAAACATAGTTCCAATAAAGGGAACCCAAGGGCGATATTCTTCTCCAATTTGAGTTTGGCTCACGTCTCGAATAAATTCAAGGACATATTCAAAGAAATTTTGACCGCTAGTCGGAATGGTCTGTGGACTCCGAACAGCTAGAGCAGCTGAACCTAACAATATAGCAATTACAACCCAAGAAGTTATCAATACCTGGCCATGGATTTGGAAACCTCCTATTTGCCAATAGAAATGTTGGCCCACTTCCACACCAGATATATCATATAACCCTTTTAATGTGTTGATTGAGTATGATAGAACATTCATATTGTCTTCTGACAGAAATAGAATAAAAAAAAATTATTTTGATTCAACTTTTTCTTTCTCGACTTATCTATTTGAATTTTCTATTTAGGATACTGATTAATTACATAATATATCCAGTAATTTTTAACTATTTTTTGAGATTCAGCATCGAGTAACCGATATAGAGTTTAGGAAATTTATTTTTTATTTTATTATGAATCACGGATTTCTTATATAGCTAGAGCGGCCTTCACAAATTGCAAATACTAATTTGCTAAGAATTAATCGAATTGAAGCTATAGCGTCATCGTTTGCCGGAATCGAAATATCCGCAAGATCTGGGTCACAATTTGTATCGATTAAACAAATCGTTGGAATTCCCAAAGTAATACATTCTCGAAGGGCCGTATATTCTTCTTGTTGATCAACGATGATTACAATATCCGGTAACCCTGTCATATATTTGATCCCACCCAGATATCTTCGCAAGTGAGATAATTGTCTTTTCAACACGGCTGCATCTCGCTTTGGAAGACGAGTGAGTCTCCCTGCTTTTTGTTCCATTCTCAAGTCCCTAAATTTTTGAAGTCTCGTTTCTGTCGTGGACCAATTCGTTAACATACCCCCAAGCCACTTTTTATTAACATAATGACAACGAGCCCTTATTGCGGCCCGTGCTACTGAATCAGCTGCTTTATTTTTTGTTCCAACAATTAAAAATTGTTTTCCTCTACTTGATGCATCAAAAACTAAATCACAAGCCTCTGATAAAAAACGAGCAGTTCTAGTAAGATTTAAAATATGAATACCTTTACATTTTGCTGAGATATAAGGCGACATTCTAGGATTCCATTTCCGAGTCCCGTGACCAAAATGAACTCCCGCTTCCATCATCTCTTCCAAATTGATGTTCCAATATCTTCTTGTCATTTCCCCCCACACTTTCTCTTTTTTTTTTAATAAAGAGATGAGGTATTCTAAAATAAATAATTGTTCCAACGGAACCTTCTTTTATACCGCGGGTTGTCCATTGATATACAACCCAAATCATTAATCCCTTTCTATTCGTCCTTTTTTAATTTTTTTATTTATTTTATTACTAAATTAAATAACCACCATAACAAAGAAATAAAAGATAAAAAAGAGGAATCTTTTCTATTAAACCCAAATCATTGTTGTTTTGATCTATCACAGACATTTTTTGAAAGACAAGAATCAAATAATTCTCGGTGGTAAAACAAAATATCTCCCATTTCGTTCTCGAATAGATTCTTTTTTTTTTTTTTCAAAGGAATGCCTTTATGTTGACTTGAATAGTGTACGAATCCTTTGAATCCGGTACCGACGGGTATCATTCCCCCCAGAACAACGTTTTCTTTTAATCCTTTCAACCAATCGATACGGCCCCGTAGAGCCGCTTTTGCTAAAACTCGAGCAGTTTCTTGAAAACTTGCTTCGGATATAAAACTTTGAGTATTCAGAGATGCTTTCGTTATTCCCAATAGGATAGCTCGGTAACATATCGCTTCTTCTAAAGCGCGCCCCGTTCGTTCCGCCCGAAACAATCCAATGAGTTCTCCGGGCAAAAAAACATTAGACATTCCATCTTCTGCAACCAAGACTTTTGATGTTATTTGACGTACAACAATTTCTATATGCCTATTATGAATCTGCACCCCCTGTGATCGATAAACCTTTTGGATCTTATTAACCAAAGAGATACGACTTTGCGCTATAGTTAATTCAGCTCCAATCAAGAATCCCCACGGCATTCCAAGAATTCTTGTTATACGCTCGTTCCAACCATCAATCCTTTTTGCTAGATTCATCGATATTGAATCAATCGAGCGAACTTCTAAAACTTGTTCTACTTTTGGGAGACCTTGCGTTATGTCACCCGACTTCGATTTTTCATATATAAATGTAACTAAAGTATCCCCCTCATAAATGATTTCCCCATAATGACCATGAACTTTTGCTCCGGGAGTAGCCAAATAGGCCTTAGCCGATCTTATTACGACAGAGTCAAATTGAACAATTAGAACTTGACCAGATTTTAATTGCGGTCTACTTTTGGTTATACATACATTTTCACAAACAAATTGTCCAAGAGAAATTTTTGTGGATGTCTCTTCACAAAAATTATAATGAAGAAAATACCAATTCAATTTGAATGGATTCAAAATGAGGTTACTGCATAGGTCGGGATTATAAATTCTTACATTTTCATCCATTAAATAATATTGAAATTTCAGTAGTTGAAAAGTTTGTTTTAAATTGTCAAGTTGCAAATAATTAGTTACCAAAATCTGATTATGAGTTATTAAATGGTAAAATGAAAAAAAATTCGCAATTTGAATTTGAAGGACTGTTCCTAAAGGACCCAATGAATTACTAATTGGAATTCGGGGATCTTTTTGAATTGATTCTTTGTGATATTTTATACCCTT